AGCCATATTTGAATTGAAAGACTTGAAATTGACGACATACTGAAGCAAATTCTTCCCTCTTCCCTTCTGAATCAGATAGATTCATATCCAAAAGAGGTTGACAATAAGTGCTTTCAAAATTGACTCTATAAAAAGGGAATCTTTTGTTACAATAGAAAGAGAAGTCATGTCGATTATTCAAGAATCGAAGTCGATTTGCTTTATAAAAAGAAGATCTCAATGAACTTCTATGAAATGGTTTCACCGGATTCAGCCAATTGGCTTGATCGTGGGATAGCATTGAGAAATAGGAATCCGTTTGGAATCGCTGGCGATCGAACACTAATGGATTCTTGTTCAAGCAAGAAATCTTATTGGAACTGTCCAGATCCAGTTCATCCTTCAGAACCATATCACACACATCCAGGATCTGATGAAATAGGATGAATTGAGACAGTATAGTATTTTGTAAATACGTAATCTTCTTGAATAGATTCACTATTTCTTTATTTTCCGATCGCCTGAAAGGGACAAAAGAAGCATCTTGTTCTTTCTTCAACAATTTCTGATCTCTAGTTGACCTCTCGGTAGGATTCGAACCCAGATGAAGTTCTGACAGATGGTCATAGAAAAACGAACGAACGGATCTTGTAGGATCCCCAAGAAATTCTTCGATCATATTCGTTTCACCTTCCATGAATAGACGGGATAGTATGGAATCGAAATGATCTCTGGATTGATCAGAAGACCCCTTCAATTGGCTAGAATCCCTCCCTTCCTTGAACGAAACTCGATCTTGATCTTGTGGAAGCACATTGAATATTTGACGATATATTCCGTGCCTTGCTAAAAAACCGATCCTTGTTTACCAATCGCACATTGTATAACCCAACCAATCCAATTCTCTCTTGATAAGGTCCTCCAAAAATCCGACTCGTGCGGATTATTCCCCCAAATAACGAATAGATCTTGGCGGAATTGCCACATATATATGAAATTGAGAACAATTTTGCAAAGAAATAGCGCACTTCTTTCTCGAGAAGAGATGGGAAAGATGTTCAATCTCATTTGATTGAATAGTTGACTCAGCTTCTTGTTGTTTGAAGAAACCCCCCACTTCAATTGGTTTTTTTTCACGAAAAGCAAACATGAGATAACAAATCCAGTCTTTCACTAAGATTTTGAATAACTGTACCGAATTCAGATTGATTCTCTTTCGCCCCTTCCTCGAACAACGAGGGTCAAATAATTCCCAATCATGGTCCTTTCGGATCGGATCATCCATATAATATACAAAAGCAAACTCCAGATATTCGATATTTTTATCTTTGAATGAGATCTCAATTCCAGCGATGGTTTCATTAGATATCTTACAACTAGAATTAGAATCCCTCTTTTTTCCGATCCAGTTCCTCCACCATCGCGAACCCCAATGAAATTCCGACATGATACACTTTTTAGTTCTTGGGAGAACCCAAGTACTCTCTTTCGGATCCAGGAAACCACTCTCAGAGATTTTTTTTTTACTTTTGGAATATACAGGAGCGAAACAATCAACTGAGTGATATTGGAAGACAAAAAGGATTCTTCCAATGTATCATTTCTCAGTCCAATGGAATGCAGCTGTATAGGAAGAAGTCCTGTCAAATAGAGATCTTTTCTTTCGACCATCTTTCGATTGTTGATATATAAGGACCAATACTCCACTCCTAATAGTACTACACCCTTGAAAAAGAGTACTAAACCCTTGATCGTGAAATATCGATTGCTTGTTGAACCCTGTGAATTCCGTGAAAGTATTATACCCACAATTATGGAGTCAAAAAATTTTATAAAATGTTCTTGATCGAACAAAATGTGAATGAAAGATCTCAGTGTTAAGCAATAGTGAGAATTCTTGATCTCTCTCAATATCTCTCTTAATTCGAAAATCAAAAATGTAAATTGTTTGATGTATTCATCTTTTTGAATCATATACTAACTCCTCCTCCATTTTAAGAAAGACACTTTTTTACTTTTTTTACGAAATTCACTTTAGGAAATGAAACTCAATTGTCTTGATTTATACTAAGTCATTCTTTCTTCATACTCAACTTGAATGGAGTTATACTCAATATTTCATTTCAATTGGAATTTAGTTATTCACCATATACGAGGATCCCCGCTAAGCATCCATGGCTGAATGGTTAAAGCACCCAACTCATAATTGGCGAATTCGTAGGTTCAATTCCTACTGGATGCACACCAACGGGACCGTCCATTCAATAAGTCTATTGGAATTAGCTCTGTATCAATGGAATCTCATCATTCATACATAACATAACGAATTGGTGGGGTATAGTCCTATTTTAAATAGGAAAAGTAAGAACTAGCATGAGTATTGAGACTCAAACTCATAGAAAAGAAAATCAATTTATCAATTTATGGATGGAATCAAATAGACAGTATTGACAAAAAAAAGTATTCGGTTTTTAAAGAAAAATCAATATACTTTGAATGTTGAATCAGGATTCACTAGGACATAAAGAAAGCAGTGGGTCGAACGCCTCTTTGGTGTCAAAGTAATAGCTATGAATAGTCATCGACTCCCGGTAAAGGGTAGAAGAATGAGACCTAGTATGGGACATCCAATGCATTACAGATGTATGATCATTATGTCTCAATCGGGTTATTCTATTCCATCTCTTAGAAAGAAAGAAAAGAACTGAAATCAAAAGATTTAATAACATGCCGAAACATTTATACAAAACCGCTACCCTGAGCACACGCCGCGGAGCCATAGACAGTCAAGTGAAATCCAATACACGAAATAATTTGATCTATGGACAGCATCGTTGTGGTAAAGGCCGTAATGTCCGAGGAATCATTACCGTAAGGCATAGAGGGGGAGGTCATAAACGTCTATACCGTAAAATCGATTTTCGACGGAACGAAAAAGATATATATGGTAGAATCGTAACCATAGAATACGACCCTAATCGAAATGCATACATTTGTCTCATACACTACGGGAATGGTGAGAAGAGATATATTTTACATCCCAGAGGGGCTCGAATTGGAGATACCATTATTTCTGGTACAGAAGTTCCTATAAAAATGGGAAATGCCCTACCTTTGAGTGCGGTTTGAACTATTTATTTACGTAATTGGAAGGAACCAATTAGGTTTACGACGAAACCTAGAAATCGATCACTGATCCAATTTGAATACCTCTACAGGATAGACCTCAACAGAAAACTGAAGAGTAACGGCAGCAAGTGATTGAGTTCAGTAATTCCTCATATAAAATTATTGACTCTAGAGATAAAGTAATATGGAGAAGACAAAATTGTTTCAAGCACCGACAGAAGCGGCCCTTGTTTCAAAGAGAGGAGAACGGGTTATTCACATTTCATTTGATGGTCAGAGGCGAATTGAAAGTTAAGCGGTGGTAATTCTAAAGATTCCCCGGGGAAAAAATAGAATAGAGATGTCTCCTACGTTACCCATAATATGTGGAAGTATCGACGTAATTTCATAGAGTCATTCGATCTGAATGCTACATGAAGAACATAAGCCAGATGAAGGAACGGGAAGACCTAGGATGTAGAAGAGCATAACATGATTGATTTGGCAGATTTGGATTCCTATATATCCACTCATGGAGTCCTTTACTTCATTATAGGATATATAAGATCCATCTGTATAGATATCATATACACCCAGAAAGCCGTATGCTTTGGAAGAAGCTTGTACAGTTTGGGAAGAGGTTTTGACTGATCAAAAAAAAAAAAAGAAGAATCTACTTCAACCCATATGCCCTTAGGCACAGCCATACATAACATAGAAATCACACTTGGAAGGGGTGGACAACTAGCTAGAGCTGCAGGTACTGTAGCGAAACTGATTGCAAAAGAGGGGAAATCGGCCACATTAAAATTACCTTCGGGGGAGGTTCGTTTAATATCCCAAAACTGCTCAGCAACAGTCGGACAAGTAGGGAATACTGGGGCAAAGCATAAAAATTTGGGTAGAGCCGGATCGAAATGTTGGCTAGGTAAGCGTCCTGTAGTAAGAGGAGGAGCTATGAACCCCGTAGATCATCCCCATGGGGGTGGTGCAGGGAAGACCCCAATTGGTAAAAAAAAACCCGCAACCCCGTGGGGTTATCCTGCACTTGGAAAAAGAAGTAGAAAAAGGAATAAATATAGTGAAAATTCGATTCTTCGTCGCCGTACTAAATAGGATAGCAGAGAAAATCGAATTTCTTTCTTCGTCTTTTCAAAACAAAATAAAATGGGAGAAATTCACTGTGTCACGTTTACGAAAAAAAAATCCTTTTGTAAGCATTCATTTAGTAAACAAAATAAAGAAGCTTAACACAAAGGAAGAAAAAGAAATAATAGAAACCTGGTCCCGAGCATCAACCATTATACCCATTATGGTTGGCCATACCATTGCTATCCATAATGGAAAGCAACATATACCTATTTATATAACAGATGATATGGTGGGACACAAATTGGGCGAATTTTCACTTACTCGGGATTTTGCCGAATATGAAAAATCAAAAAAAGATACAAAATCTCGAAAAAAAAAAAAGAAATAAAACTAAAAATAAATAAAGGCGGGTGAGGTAAACCCTATTTATGATAAAAATTATGATGATAAAAAAGAAAAAGAATCTAGCAGAAGTATACGCACTACGTCAACATATACATATGTCTTCTCACAAAGCACGAAGGGTAATTGAGCAGATTCGTGGACGTTCCTACGAAGAAACGCTTATGATACTTAAATTTATGCCCTATCAAGCAACTTATCCGATTTTGAAATTAGTTTCTTCTGCAGCAAGAAATGCTAGTCAGAATCGAGGTTTTAATAAAGCCAATTTAGTGATTAGTCAAGCAAAAGTCAATCAGGGAACTACGGGGAAAAAAAGAAGACCTCGGGCTCGAGGACATAATTGTTTAATAAAAAAACAAACCTGTCATATAACAATTGTATTAAAAGATAAATCTTTCTATCAAGAAGAAAAGGACTTTTCAATATATAAGACATTTTAGACATAATAATATTAGTGGAGGAATATGGGACAAAAAACAAACGCACTTGGTTTCAGACTTGGGACAAACCAAAACCATCATTCTATTTGGTTTGCAAAACCAAAAAAGTATTCTGAAGAGCTACAAGAAGATAAAAAAATACGAAATTGTATCCAAAATTATGTGCAAAAAAAGAAAAAAACCTTGGAGCTTGAGGGACTGACATGTATAGAGATTAAAAAAAGAATCGATATCATTAAAGTAATAATCTATTTCGCATTTATAAACGGAAACATAAAAAAAGAAGACCGAACTCAAAAAATTCTTCCAAGAATTCAAAAATTAACAATGCATGTAGAACAAGAACTTAATTGTATGAACCGACAGCTGAGTATCGAGATTATCAAAATTGCAAAGCCTTACGGGCATCCTAATATTCTTGCAGAATATATAGGTTTACAATTACAGAGTAGAGTTTCATTTGGCAAAGCCATGAGAGGTGCTATTCGACTCGCCACAGGGGCGCATATGGGGGGAATTGAAAAAGTCAAAGGAATTATAATACAAATAAAAGGGCGCGTTGCCGGAAAAGATAGGAAACGTATCGAATGGATTAAAGAGGGTATAATTCCCCTACAAACCGCTCGAGCTAAAATAGATTATTGTGCCTATTCTATTACAACTTTTCGTGGGGTAATCGGTATAAAAATTTGGATATTTATAGACATAGACATAGACAAGGAATAAAAAATAGACGCCTACTTGACTTGGATTAACGTTTTATACTTTTCTAGACATAGATAGAACAAAAGATGGAAAAGTAAAAAAAAAAAAAAAAAAAGAGCCAAAGAATTATCATTCCACAAGGTTCAATAAAAATTCGATTCATATCATAATTGAATATACTTGCTATGCTTAGTGTGTGACTCGTTGGTTTTTTACTTAGGATCAGCATGAAAAAAAAAAGGACTAACCCAAACTATGAACTCAAAAGTTCCTAATTACTAACCAACTCATCGCTTCACATTATCTGGATGAAAAAAAGCCGTCAAGGTATGATATAGTAATTATATCATTTTAGCAATTGAAAAATTTTTTTGCCTAAAACAATCAATATGATTTTGGGCGATAAAAAAAATAGACAATTATACAGAGAAATGAAAGGAAGGGCGAAAGAAAGAGAGAAAAACACACCACTGATATGGGATTCCAATATATATGTAAGGTCTATGACTATGAATCGTATCATAATCATCAAAACTAATGTAAAAAAGCATCAATACTACTTGATCTATAATTTCATGCAAATTTAACGAATCTATTTGTTTATAGTCTAGATTCTAGAACAAAAAAATCAAGAGCCTGAGGCCAATAACGACTAAAAAAATTGACTCGAGAACAAATAGAAGTAAAAGCTCCTTGGTAAAATAAAGATCTAAGCATGAATCAAAAGGCGATGGGAACGATGGAACCTAGAAATACATATGATTCTATTGAAAATGAATCTTAATGATTTATTGAGCAGGATGGCGAAAGAAACCGGAAGACAGTTTATTTATTCTGAGAGGTCATGAGTTAACGTATAAATCCTCCAAACCAGAATAAAATATTCAAAGAGTCAATATTCGCCCGCGAAGGTTTTTATGTTATTGACTTTATATTGGAAATTCGAAGCCGCTCCCGGCTAGCTCGTAAAAGTTGAATAAGATTTTCTTTTCAAAAATGAGAATAAAATTTGACTAAGTATCATACAAAAAAAATGAATCGAAAAATGAGAATTGGGAAAATTTTCAAAAATCCAAAAATTGGGTAGAGTATTTATTAACGACGTGTTTTTTTGTTGAATCATTTTATTCGCGAGGAGCTGGATGAGAAGAAACTCTCATGTCCAGTTCTGTAGTAAAGACGGAATTCAGAACGAACCATCTATTATAACCCCAAAAAAACCAGATTCTGTAGACACCATAGAGGACGAATGAAAGGGATATCCTCTCGAGGTAATCATATTTGTTTCGGAAAATATGCTCTTCAGGCACTTGAACCCGCTTGGATTACATCTAGACAAATAGAGGCAGGACGCCGGGCAATAACGCGAAATGCACGACGCGGTGGAAAAATATGGGTACGCATATTTCCGGACAAACCAGTTACTATAAGGACTACCGAAACACGCATGGGTTCTGGTAAAGGAGATCCCAAGTATTGGGTAGCTGTTGTTAAACCAGGTAAAATACTTTATGAAATGGGAGGAGTAAGAAAAAATATAGCGAGAAAAGCTATTGAAATAGCCGCATCAAAAATGCCTATCCGCACCCAATTCATTATTGCAATCTAGTAATCAAGGTAATAGAGAAAGAAAGTAATATAGAAGCAAAGGAAAAAGCTTTTGAAATCAAAGAAATCAAAAACGAGTGGGAAGTTTATTTTTTTTTTTTTTTGAACAACTAATATTACTTACTTTTTTCCATTTGTATTAAATAAAAATGAAGAGATCAAAAAATGCTATGATCCAATCTCAAACCCTTTTGAAGGTAGCCGATAACAGCGGAGCCCGACAATTAATGTGTATTCGAATCATAGGGACTAGTACTCGACGCTATGCTAAGCTCGGTGACATTATTGTTGCTGTGATCAAGGAAGTAGGGCCAAATTCTTCACTAAAAAAATCAGAAGTGGTCCGAGCTCTAATTGTACGTACTTGTAAAGAACTCAAACGTGACGACGGTACAATAATACGATATGATGATAATGCTGCCGTTATTCTTGATCAAAAAGGAAATCCAAAAGGAACTAGAATTTTTGGCGCAATTCCTGAGGAATTGAGAGATTTAAATTTCACTAAAATAGTTTCATTAGCACCTGAAGTATTGTAATTGTAAAAGATAAAATAATCTAAGACTATTACTAGTTCATATAGTAAGTCATTTTTATATAGGAAATAGTTTTTCATGCATATATCTTGATTTATTCTATTCATTTTTATTTATATATAAATATATAAATAAAAATATTAGTAGTATATATAATAATATTAGTAATATATATAATAATATTAGTGGATCTTAGTATATATTAGTATATATATATATTTTAGATTCTATTCATTGTTACTAGTTAATAGAATCTAAACCGAGAATTCATAAATTAATAGAGTGAATTCATAACAAAACAAAAAGTATGTTGATTATATCAAAATTTGGGAGCAAGAATCTTTTTTTTATCATGAGTATGGACACTATTGCTGACATAATAACTTCTATACAAAATGCTGACATGGCTAAAAAAGAAACTGTTAAAATAGCCTCTAATAAGATGATGGAAAACATTATTAAAATCCTTTTACAAGAAAATTTTATTGAAAATGTCAGGAAACACCGGGAAGGCAATAAACATTTTTTAGTTTTAACCCTACGACATAGAAGGTGGAATAGGAAGGGACCCTATCGAACGAGTCTAAATATAAAACGGATCAGTCGACCGGGTTTACGAATCTATTCTAACTATCAAAAAATTCCTAGAATTTTAGACGGAATGGGAATTGTAATTCTTTCTACTTCTCGGGGTATAATGACAGATCGAGAAGCTCGACTAGAAAAAATCGGCGGAGAAATCTTATGTTGTATCTGGTAAACTTTCCGATATCCGAATTGGATCTGACTTACTATTTTATTTGAAAAAGAAAAAAAAAAAAGAACAGGTTTATTGTTTCTATAGAGTATTCTATTGCTCCTACATTCCTGAATAGAATACTTCAAGAAAGTTTTAGGCGGAAGTGAAAACGAAAATGGATTTCGGAAGATTGAATTACCGAACTACCTTCCTTCCAATTGTATATTTTAAATTCATTTTGGTCATGAAGATCTGGGGTTAGGTAGGTTATGTTTCGAAAATGATCGGCCGTCATTTTGTTTTATTTTATATGTACGAGAAGATAGAGCAAAAAAACAGCTAAGTCATTCGAATTTCAATTTGACTGAAGACGCCTAATTGATAGATTCCGCAACATTTCTCAACACAGATTGGAATGATTAGAGAGTTTTTCAACGTCAACATTCCAGTTATAGGATAGGAAGGAATACAATTCAAGATTTCAGCAAAAACCAACTTTTCCTCAACTCAAATAGATACTCAAATAGATATATATATATTTAAACTAAAGGAATGCAAAATATGAAAAAACGTGCTTCAGTTCGTAAAATTTGTACAAAATGTCGAGTGATACGTAGACGGGGTCGAATTGTAGTAATTTGCTCGAACCCCAAGCACAAACAGAGACAAGGATAATCTTTATAAACTCCGAAAGTGCGACACTTTTAACCAAGGATGCTATTGCTATAAATAATTTAATGTACAAATAAAAAAAGATCTTTTTGACCAAAAATGGACAAATCCATAGATTATATTTATCAAAAATATGGCAAGACCCTTCCTCAAAATAGGTTTATACAGGAAAAGACGTAAGAATACACGTCAAATAAGAAGGGCGGTTATTCATATTCAAGCAAGTTTCAACAATACTATTGTGACTGTTACAGATATGAGGGGTGAGGTGATCTCTTGGTCCTCTGCGGGGACTTGTGGATTCAAAAGCCGAAAAAAAAAGACAGCTTTTGCTGCGCACACCACAGCAAGAGATGCTATTCGTCCAGTACAAGGGATGCAACGAGCAGCTGTCAAGCTAAAAGGTTCGGGTCGTGGAAGAGATGCGGCATTAAGAGTTATTCAGAGAAGTGGTATCCGTGTCACTTGTGTCCGGGACATAAGCCCTATGCCCCATAATGGATGCCGGCCCCCTACAAAAAGACGTACAAAAAAAAAAAATAAAAATAAAAAAAGACGTATATAAAAAGAAATATTAAATGAATCAATTTCAAGAGAAATAAATAAAAAAATAATTTGAGTAAGGGAGAATACTATTATGGTTCGGGAGAAAGTAACAATATCTACTCGTACACTACAGTGGAAGTGTGTTGAATCAAGAACATACAATAAGCGTC